AAGTGAATTATTGTAATAATGTGTGCATATAACTTGTAAATCTTTAACATTATATAAAGTTTTATCTGGGTTACTTTAAGACTATTTGGACGGGCTTGTTGATTGTTTTAAATCATAAAAAAAGTGAATTATTGTAATAATGTGTGCATATAACTTATAAATCTTTAACATTATATAAAGTTTTATCTGGGTTACTTTAAGACTATTTGGACGGGCTTGTTGATTGTTTTAAATCATAAAAAAAGTGAATTATTGTAATAATGTGTGCATATAACTTATAAATCTTTAACATTATATAAAGTTTTATCTGGGTTACTTTAAGACTATTTGGACGGGCTTGTTGATTGTTTTAAATCATAAAAAAAGTGAATTATTGTAATAATGTGTGCATATAACTTGTAAATCTTTAACATTATATAAAGTTTTATTGGGCTGTCTTGTTGGTCATTTTAAATCATCGGGGAGTATTGTTGTGATATGTGTTTGGGGTGTGTTCTCTAACTCGAGATTTTCCTGTTTCCGGGGGGTTTTCAGGATGAATATAAGTCTACGAGATTAGGGGGGTAGGGGGGTTTTCCCAAAAAAACCTAAGAGGGGGTAATCTTAGATATTTTAGGAGGTTTCTTGATCATTTATGCTCATGAAATCAGTTATGCAAGTCTTCTATTCATATCTTTATATAATTGAATTCAATACACACAAGCAAGGAAATGTACTCCCTTGTCAACTTGCCTTAGCGCTGCACTGTGAAATGCCAGATGAAAGGAGGACAAAAAAAAATAACCATGTCCTTTAGGGTGAATGCTCGCATGTGGGGTCACGGTCCTTAGAGCATTACCACCAACTGACCAAGGAGCTGCTCAGTGGAAAGAATGGGGATCGACTTATCAATCAAGGTACCTGACTTATCAGCCAAATGGGTTAGTGGAAAGAATGGGGATCGACTTATCAATCAAGGTACCTGACTTAGGAACCAAATGGTTTTGTTCAGTTATGTAAGTTTAGTTTTATTGAGATAATCCATTACATTTATGTTGTATTTCTGTTTATGTAAGTCTTGTCTACATATTTAATTGATATTCAGAGGGGCCAATTCTTGGTGTATATGTTTTAAACTATTTAATTGTTATCTTCTGTTTTTGTTATTGAAGAATGGTTTAATCTTTTTAGTGTGCAATTATGTCAATGTTTTTCTTGGATGTATTGTGTTAAATCTTGAAAGATAAGGGATGAATGAATGGTCGAATTATATTAATGTTGATTATACATGTTTATGTCTTTACTACATAGATTATGTTCGATATAAATATATGGGGATAATACATATATGTATTTTCAAAGAGTAGTTAAATTTAGAATGCTAGCTTTGGGAGCTAAGGGTGGGAGTTAAAATCTCCTCTCTTTGACAGCAGCGGGGGGGATTTTAACCTCCGACGGACGGTTTACAAGACCGGTGCTCTGGGCACTGAGCTACAGCTGCAGGGTAGTTGAAGGAGTTTGTTTTCTAATAATCCGGCAAGGGGGAATAGGACTAGAAAGATGAAGAAGTAGAGAAATGATGCAATTTGGCCAATGATAATAAAGGGGTGTTCAACAGGTATACCTCCAATTCATGTTAAAATAATTACATCTGCAACTAAGGTTCAGAAAATAAATTGGGAAAGAGGGCGAAATGCTATTCCTCGTTGTTTAGATGTGTGAAGAAATGGAACAACTAGGAGGACTAGGATGGATGCAAGGAGGGCAAGTACACCTCCTAGCTTGTTGGGGATGGATCGGAGGATGGCATAAGCAAATAGAAAGTATCACTCTGGCTTAATATGAGGGGGTGTGACTAGGGGGTTGGCAGGTGTGAAATTGTCTGGGTCTCCTAGGTAGTTTGGAGCAAATAAAGCTAGGGATCCTAGAGCAGTGAGTATAATTGAGAAGCCCAGAAGGTCTTTATAGGTGTAGTAGGGGTGGAAGGGAATTTTATCTGCATCTGAATTTAAACCTAGGGGGTTATTAGATCCTGTTTCATGAAGGAAGAGTAGGTGTAGGATTGTGACAGCTAGAATTACAAATGGAAATAGAAAGTGGAAGGTGAAGAATCGTGTTAGGGTAGCATTATCTACTGAGAATCCCCCTCAGATTCATTGTACAAGAGTGTTTCCAACATATGGAACAGCAGAAAGTAGGTTGGTAATTACTGTGGCCCCTCAGAAGGATATTTGACCTCAGGGTAATACATAGCCAACAAAAGCAGTTATTATTACTAATAGGAGGAGTACTACACCAATATTTCATGTCTCTTTATACAGGTAAGAGCCGTAATAGAGTCCTCGGCCAACATGGAGGTAGATACAGATGAAGAAGAAGGAGGCTCCATTAGCATGAAGATTTCGAATAAATCAGCCATAGTTTACATCTCGACAGATGTGTGCTACAGAATTAAAGGCAGAGGATACATCTGCAGTATAATGTATTGCAAGGAATAGGCCTGTAACAATTTGGACAATCAAGCATAGTCCTAGAAGGGAGCCGAAGTTTCATCATGCAGAGAGATTTGATGGGGCAGGAAGGTCAACAAGTGCATCATTAGCAATTTTTAGTAGTGGGTGGGTTTTTCGTAGGCTAGTCATTAGGTTTCCTGTAGTTGAATAACAACGATGGTTTTTCAAGTCATTAGTCCTGGTTAAAATCCTGGCAGGAATGATGGTATATATTATGTGTATTTTTATGTTAGGTCTTGTGCTGGGTGTTGTTGTAGTTGCTTCTAACCCTTCTCCATATTTTGGGGCCCTTGGGTTGGTTGTTGTGTCAGGTATGGGTTGTGGTGTGCTTGTGGGACATGGGGCCCCTTTTTTGTCATTGGTGTTATTTTTAATTTATCTAGGTGGGATGTTGGTTGTGTTTGCTTATTCTGCAGCTTTAGCTGCAGAGCCGTTTCCTGAGACTTTGGGGAGTCGATCAGTTGCTTTAAATGCTGTGGGCTATTTGGTGGGGGTGATGTTGGGGGCTAGTTTTTTTTGAGATGGGTGATTTGGGGGGTTGTGATTTACAGCTGATGAGGGGTTAGAGTTTTCTGTATTACGGGCAGATGTGGGGGGTGTTGCTATTTTATATTCTTCTGGGGGCCTAATGCTGGTGTTAAGTGCTTGGGTGTTGCTTTTAACTTTGTTTGTGGTTTTAGAGGTGTGTCGGGGGCTTAGTCGGGGGGCACTTCGAGCTGTTTAGAATGTAAGTGTTAGAAGGGCTAAGGTTAGTGTTAAGAAGAAGAAAGCTAAGAAAGTTTTAACTGTGCCTTGTTGGGCATTACTTGTTGTTGTAATTAGTGGGAGGTTAGCTGTGTAGGCAGTTTTAGGTCCTACTTTTTCTAGTCATGTTTGATCAACTATCTGAGAAGCAATATATTGTCCTAGAATCAGATTAATTTTTGGGGGGAGGCGATGGATAATAGCTGGAAAGAACCCAAGCATGTTTGAGAAGTGGTGGGGTAGAAGTATAGGTGTTTTTTTATGTTGTTTGGCAGTCAGGTTGGCTAATTCTAATGCGATTAGAAGGCCAGTAATTGTCACTAATAGAGCGGCTAATTTAAGTAGGGGGGGCATCGTTATAATGGGGGTTTTAGGTAGGGTGATGTTGGCTGTAATTACCAGGCCGGCAATGATACTACCTCAGGCAAGTCGTTTAATTGGGTTAATTACTGCAGGGTTATTTTCATTAATTGGTGATAGGGTGTTGAATCGTGGGTGGCCCATGGCTACAAAGAAGATGACACGAAGACTATAAATGGCAGTGAAAGAAGTGGCAATCAGGGTGAGGACAAGGGCTCAGGCATTTAGGTGGGATGTGTTTAGGGCTTCAATAATGGCATCTTTAGAGAAGAAGCCTGCTAGGAATGGGGTGCCTGTTAGGGCAAGGCTTCCAATTGTGAGACAAGAGGAGGTAAATGGGGCGAGGTGGTGTATACCTCCTATCTTGCGGATGTCTTGTTCATCATTTAGGCTGTGGATGATGGACCCGGAACATAGGAAAAGCATGGCTTTGAAAAAGGCATGTGTGCAGATGTGTAGGAAGGCAAGTTGAGGTTGGTTGAGACCAATGGTAACCATTATTAGTCCAAGTTGGCTCGAAGTTGAGAAAGCAACAATTTTTTTGATATCATTTTGGGTTAGGGCACATGTGGCTGTAAATAGGGTTGTTAGTGCACCAAGGCATAGACATGTTGTGAGGATGGTTGGATAGTTTTCTATAAGTGGGCTTATTCGAATCAGGAGGAAAATGCCAGCAACAACCATTGTGCTGGAGTGCAGTAGGGCAGATACCGGGGTGGGGCCTTCCATGGCAGAGGGAAGCCACGGGTGTAGTCCGAATTGTGCAGATTTACCAGTTGCGGCAATAATTAAGCCTAGGAGGGGGAAAGTAAGGTCAAGGGTGTGTGGGGCTGAGAAGATTTGTTGAAGTTCTCAGGAGTTAAGGTTGGTGGCCATTCATGCTATGGAGAAGATTAAACCAATGTCGCCCACTCGATTATAAATTACTGCTTGAAGGGCGGCGGTGTTTGCATCTGCCCGTCCGTATCACCATCCAATGAGAAGGAAGGACATAATACCAACCCCTTCTCAGCCAATAAAAATTTGGAATATATTATTGGCAGTTACTAGAATGATTATAGCAATGAGGAAGGTAAGGAGGTATTTAAAGAATCGGTTTATGTTGGGATCTGCGTGCATATATCATGAGGCAAATTCTAGGATTGATCAAGTCACATAGAGGGCAACTGGGGTGAAGATAAGGGAGTAGAAATCGAATTTCAAGCTAATATTAATGTCGAATGCGAGAGTATTTATTCAGGTTCAGTTTGTGGTAATAATTTCTGCACCTTCAGAAATAAATAGGCACAAGGGTAGGAGGCTTATAAAAAATGCTAGTTTAACAGCAGTTTTTACTTGTTGTAGTGCTCATTCCTGGGGTTTTGGATGGGGGGTGAGGGTGGTAATTAGGGGGTAGAAGAGTAGAGAAATGATAATAATTAGGCTAGAAGATATTATTAGGGGGGTGGGATGCATAGCTTTCACTTGGATTTGCACCAAGAGTTTTTGGCTCCTAAGACCAATGGATTAACTATTATCCTTTGAAAGCATTCGAAAGAGCTTCGGGATTCAACCGAGGGCACAATGATTAGCAGTCTTTGTTGCTAGCAAGCCTCTCTCGGGTGGACAAGAGGGTTTTAACCTCTGTTATTAGAATCACAATCTAATGTTTTTATTAAACTATGTCTACATGAAGTTCACCCTCAGATTAGCTCAGGTTTTAAAATTAGTAGAATGAGGGGTAGTAGGTGGAGTGCTAAGAGCAGGTGTTCTCGGGTGTGTGAGGGGTCTAGGGCAATAATGTGTTGAGGGACAGGTCCTCGTTGTGTTATTAAAAATATATAGAGGGAGTAGCTTGCTGTAATGAGAGTTCCTGCTCCTGTTAGAGCAATTGTAGTTCAGGATCAGTTAAAGAGGGATACAATAATTATTAGTTCACCCATAAGATTGGGGAGGGGAGGAAGTGCCAGATTTGCCAGGCTGGCAATAAATCATCAGGATGCTATTAGTGGGAGCACTATTTGTATTCCTCGGGCTAGAATTATTGTTCGGGTGTGGGTTCGCTCATAGTTGGTATTTGCTAGGCAGAAAAGGGCAGAAGAAGTGAGTCCATGGGCAATTATCAAAATTAGGGCTCCTGAGAATCCTCAGGGTGTTTGAATTAAGATCCCTCCTGCTACTAACCCCATATGTCCTACAGAGGAGTAGGCAATTAATGATTTTAGGTCTGTTTGTCGTAAGCAGATGGAGCCTGTTATGACGACTCCCCACAGGGCAAGAATAATAAATGGGTAGCTAAGTTCTTTGGTTAGGGGCTCTAGTATAATTATTATACGTATTATACCATATCCTCCTAGTTTCAGCAAAACAGCGGCTAGTACTATAGAGCCTGCAATTGGGGCTTCTACATGGGCTTTTGGGAGTCAGAGGTGTATACCATATAGTGGTATCTTAACAAGGAAGGCAAGTAGGCAGCCTGCTCATCATATCTTATCTGCAGTTGTAATTAGGGGGAGGGCTGGGGCATATTGAAGGATTAGGAGTGAGAGGGAGCCAGAGGCATTTTGTATAAGAAGAAGGGCTACTAGCAGGGGAAGAGATCCTGCAAGGGTGTAAAATAAGAAGTATGTGCCAGCATTGAGTCGTTCTGTTTGATTTCCTCATCGTGTAATAAGGATTAAGGTTGGAACTAGGGTAGCTTCAAACATAATATAGAAGAGGAGTACTTCGGTTGCTGAAAAAGCTATAATAAGAAAGATTTGTAGGGAGGTTAGTAGGGTAATATATATTCGTTGTCGATTAGTTGGCTCAGTGGCTATGTGGTTTTGGCTTGCTAGAATTATTAGTGGGAGAAGTCAGCAGGTTAGTACGAGGAGGGGGGTTGATAGAAGATCTAATGCCATAAAGTGGTTTAGTGAGGATCATCCAGTCATATGTGGGGAGTATAGTCATAATAGGCTTGCAATAGCAATAATTAGGCTATGGGCTAGAGCTGTTGGCCATACTAGTTTTTTAGGGGCAAGCCAGGTTGTTGGGATGAGCATAATTGTGGGAATGAGGATTTTTAGCATTGTAGGAGATTTAGGCTCTGTAGGCGGTCTGTGCCATGTGTTCGAGCTGTTGCTACTAGTAGGGCAAGGCCTGCACTTGCTTCACAAGCAGAGAATGCGAGAAGAAGCATGGGGGTGGCTGAGAAATTTGTTGTATTGAGTTCAAGGGTTCAAATAGACATGGCCAGAAAGAGAGAAAGTATTATACCTTCTAAGCAAAGGAGGGCAGATAGGAGGTGGGTGCGGTGAAATGCAAGGCCGGCTAAGCTTAATATAAAAGCTGCTGAAAAGGAGAAGTGTGTAGGGGTCATTAGGTAATTGTGGACTTTAACCACGAGCTTTTGAGCCGAAATCAAATATTTTAATTAAAATAATTACCTATTCAGCCCATTCTAGGCCTCCTTGTATTCATTCATAAATTAGGCCAAGGGTAAGTAGAGCTAAAACAAGGGCAGCTCAGAAGAAGGTAGTTAGTGGGCTTGGGAGTTGATCCCCCCAAGGTAGGGGGAGAAGGAGTGCAATTTCTAGGTCAAATAGAAGAAAGAGGATGGCAACTAGAAAAAATCGTATTGAAAAAGGCAACCGAGCTGAGCCAAGGGGATCAAAGCCGCATTCATAGGGTGATAGTTTTTCTTGGTCTGGGGCTGTTAGGGGAAGTCAGAATGAGACAATTGCTAGAATTGTTGAGAGGGCAATAGCAATAAAAACTACAGTAGAAATAAGATTCATTATCTTTCCTTGGAATGTAACCAAGACCAGGTGATTGGAAGTCACTTATACTGAGTTGATACTAGAAAGATATGATCCTCATCAGTAGATGGAGATATAGAGGAATAGTCAAACTACGTCTACAAAATGTCAATATCAGGCTGCTGCTTCAAATCCAAAGTGGTGCTCAACTGTAAAGTGATAGTGGTATTGACGGAGAAGGCAGACTGCTAAGAATGAGGTTCCAATAATTACATGTAGACCATGAAATCCTGTGGCAACAAAGAAAGTTGAGCCATAGACACTGTCAGCAATTGTGAATGGGGCTTCATAGTATTCTATGGCCTGTAGGAAGGTGAAGTAGCAGCCCAGGAGAATTGTTAGGGCTAGGGATTGAATGGCTTGTTTTCGTTCACCCTCTATGATGCTATGATGTGCTCATGTAACTGTTACACCAGAGGCAAGTAAGACAGCTGTATTTAAAAGGGGCACTCCAAATGGGTCTAGGGGGGTAATTCCTGAGGGGGGTCAGCAGCCACCGATTTCTGGGGTGGGGGCTAAGCTTGAGTGAAAGAAAGCTCAAAAGAAACCAAGGAAGAAGAAAACTTCTGATGTAATAAAAAGAATTATGCCATATCGGAGGCCTTTTTGGACAGGGGGTGTGTGGTGTCCTTGGAAGGTGCCCTCTCGAATTACATCTCGTCATCACTGGTACATTGTTAGGAGTAGGAGGATAGTTCCAAGTGCTATGACAGATATTTTATTATAGTGGAATCAAATAGCTAGGCCAGAGGTTATTAAAAGTGCAGCAATTGCTCCTGTTAGGGGCCATGGGCTGGGGTCTACTATGTGGTATGCATGTGCTTGGTGGGCCATAGGTGTTTTCTTGAAGATAAAGGCTTAGGAGAAGAACAAAGACATAAGCCTGGATGACAGCAACAGCAATTTCTAAAATTGTAAGTAAGAATAGCACAATTGTTGTTAGGATAGCTACTGTTGGTATTGTACAAATAAGGGTGAATGCTGCTAATGAAATTAGGTGCATGAGTAGATGACCTGCAGTTAGGTTGGCTGTGAGTCGAACACCAAGGGCTATTGGTCGGATAAATAGGCTAATGGTTTCGATAATAATAAGAACTGGGATTAGGGGAGTGGGGGTTCCTTCTGGTAGGAAGTGGGCTAGAGATTTAGTTGGTTGATTTCGCATCCCAATTAGGACGGTGGCAAGTCATAGGGGGACGGCCAGGCCCAGATTAACAGATAGTTGTGTAGTTGGGGTGAAAGTATAAGGAAGTAGGCCTAGTGTATTTAATGTCACAAGGTATAGCATAAGGGAGGTTAATAAAAGAGCTCATTTATGTCCTTCGAGGCTAAGAGGTTTTATTGTTTGTGATGTAAAACTATTAACAAAAGTGCTTTGTAAGGTTAATAAGCGGTTGGTGGCTCATCGTCCAACTGGGGATGGGAAGAAAAAGCAGGGTAGAATAAGGGCAATGGCGACTAGGGGAATGCCTAAGAGAATGGGGGATTCAAATTGGTCAAACAGGCTGGTAGCAGCTATTCTCACCATCAAAGTCAGGGGCCGAACTCTTCTATGCCCAGGGCAATAGCCATTGGGTCACAGGTAGTACAGTAGTTTATTGTTTTTGGGAAGATAATTGTTATATAGGCAAATCAAGTGGTTAAAAGAAGGAATATTCAAATGGCCGTTTTTAGTTGTGGCATTTTGTCACCAAGGGTGGTTGGGAGGCACCAATCTTCAGCTTAAAAGGCTGACGCTGAGGGCCCGGTTTAGCTTCTTGGTGAAAGGTCTTCAAGTATTAGTAGGGACCAGTCTTGGAAATAGTTTAAAGGGACTGCTTCTACTGCAATGGGTATAAAGCTGTGGTTTGCACCACAAATTTCTGAGCATTGTCCATAGAAGACTCCTGGGCGGGAGGTAATAAAGGCTGTTTGATTTAGTCGTCCTGGGACAGCATCCATTTTAACACCTAGGGCAGGAACAGCTCAAGAGTGAAGTACGTCTTCTGCAGTGACAAGAACTCGCACAGGGGCTTCAGTTGGTACTACTATTCGGTGGTCAACATCTAGGAGGCGGAACATACCCGGGGTGAGGTCTTGGGTTGGGACTATATATGAGTCAAATGAGAATTCTTGGTAGTCGGTGTATTCATAGGTTCAGTATCATTGGTGGCCGATTGCTTTTACTGTAAGATGTGGATTAGTAACTTCATCTATTAGGTAAAGAATTCGCAGGGATGGAAGTGCAATAAGAATGAGAATAACAGCTGGTAGGACAGTTCAAATAATTTCAATTTCTTGTGAGTCCAGGATATACATGTTAGTAAGTTTAGTCGAAACCATTGCTACAAGAATATAAAGAACAAAGGTGCTAATAAGGATAACAATTATAAGGGCATGGTCGTGGAAGTGAATGAGTTCTTCTATTACAGGGGATGCTGCGTCTTGGAATCCTAGTTGTGAGGGGTGAGCCATAGTAAGATACGTGGGGTTTTAACCCACGACTCTGCCTTGACAAAGCAATGTATTAACATCTATACTAGTATCTTAAGAAAGTGACAGAAGGGTGATGTGGCTGGCTTGAAACCAGTTTATGGGGGTTCAAGTCCTCCCTTTCTCGTTTAATTTTTCGAACTTGAACAAATGCTGGCTCCTCAAATGTGTGGTAGGGGGGAGGGCAGCCATTTAGTCATTCAATGTTTGTTGATGTTAATTCTACAGATGATACTACTCGTTTGGCAGTGAAGGCTTCTCAGATAATAAAGATGAATAAGATTACAGCAGTTAGTGAGATTAGGGATCCTAGAGAAGAGATTGTATTTCAAAGTGCATAAGCATCTGGGTAGTCAGAGTATCGACGGGGTATTCCGGCTAGTCCTAGGAAGTGTTGTGGGAAGAAGGTTAGGTTTACTCCTACAAATATAACACCGAAATGAATTTTTGATCATGTGCTATGTAGGGTGTAGCCTGAGAGAAGGGGAAATCAGTGTACAAATCCAGCCATAATAGCAAATACAGCTCCTATTGATAGGACGTAGTGGAAGTGTGCAACTACATAGTAAGTGTCATGAAGTATAACATCTAGGGATGAGTTTGATAGAACAATACCTGTAAGGCCTCCAACAGTAAACAAGAAGATGAATCCAAGGGATCAAAGAAGGGGGGTTTCTCATTTGATTGCACCTCCATGGAGGGTTGCCAGTCAGCTAAAAATTTTTACACCTGTTGGAATGGCGATAATTATTGTGGCAGAAGTAAAGTATGCTCGTGTATCAACATCCATTCCAACTGTAAATATGTGGTGGGCTCAAACGATGAATCCAAGTAGGCCGATAGCCATCATTGCTCACACCATTCCCATGTACCCGAATGGCTCTTTTTTGCCTGAGTAGTAGGCAACAATGTGGGAGATTATTCCAAACCCTGGAAGAATTAAAATGTATACTTCTGGATGACCAAAAAATCAGAATAGATGTTGGTAGAGAATGGGGTCACCTCCACCTGCGGGGTCAAAGAAGGTTGTATTTAAATTTCGATCAGTAAGAAGTATTGTAATACCGGCTGCTAGGACGGGGAGGGACAGAAGAAGTAGTACAGCTGTAATAAGAACAGCTCATACAAACAGTGGTGTTTGGTACTGTGAGATGGCTGGAGGTTTCATATTTAGGATTGTTGTGATGAAATTAATAGCCCCTAGAATTGAGGAGATACCAGCCAGATGGAGGGAGAAAATAGTGAGATCTACAGAGGCTCCAGCATGAGCTAGATTGCCTGCAAGGGGAGGGTACACTGTCCACCCAGTTCCTGCTCCAGCTTCTACCCCTGAAGATGCTAATAGTAGAAGGAAGGATGGGGGAAGAAGTCAGAAGCTTATGTTATTTATTCGTGGGAAGGCCATATCTGGGGCCCCAATCATTAGGGGCACTAGCCAGTTTCCAAAGCCCCCAATTATAACAGGCATAACTATAAAGAAAATTATTACAAAGGCATGTGCTGTAACGATCACATTGTAAATTTGATCATCACCCAGGAGGGCTCCTGGTTGGCCTAGTTCAGCTCGAATTAGAAGGCTCAAAGCTGTGCCTACTATTCCTGCTCAAGCACCAAATACGAGATAGAGGGTACCAATGTCTTTATGATTTGTCGAGAAAAATCAGCGGGTAATTGCCACAGGTAAAATGACTGAGAGTTTAAGTGGTGGGTTGTAGCCCCATGAACAGAGGTTTAAGTCCTCTTTTTACCAGGCTCCGGGGTGTTACATGTAAGATTGCAAATCTTAAGATGCAGACTAACGTCTGCCGGGGCTTTCCCCCGCCCTTTTGCCCAGCGGGCGGGGGAAAGGTAGACGGATGCTCGCTGGTTAGGGCGTTTAGCTGTTAACTAAAAGTTTGTAGGATCGAGGCCTTCCCGTCTAGAAAGGCTTTAGCTTAATTAAAGTGTCTGTTTTGCATGCAGAAGATGCGGGTTAGTGTCCTGTAAGTCTTATACAGGGGCTGGAAGATTTTCACTTCCACTTAAGGCTTTGAAGGCCTCTGGTCTAGTATTATCCTAAGCCTCTTTAAAGGTTTATTAGGGCTGTGATTGCAGGGGAGATGGGGAGGAGTAGAATTGCTGAGGTGGTGGTTAGGGCAAGTAGGAGTGGGGAGTTGGGGGAGGGTAGGCGTCATAGGCTTGTATTTGACAAGTTGTTTGGGGGCATTGTTAGTGTTATTGCATAGCAGAGACGCAGGTAGAAGTAAAGGCTTAGGAGGGCAGTTAAGGCTGCTAGGACGGCTGTGGTGGGGAGTTGTTGTTTTGTTAGTTCTTGAAGGATGAGTCATTTGGGTAAGAAGCCTGTTATAGGGGGAAGTCCCCCTAGGGATAGGAGTAGGAGGGGTGTGGCAGTGGTGAGGAGGGGTGCTTTTGCTCAGGATGTTGATAGGGTGTTGATGTTTGTTGCTTTATTGTTTTTTAGGGTAAGAAATGTAGCTGTTGTTATAATTAAGTATATAATTAGGGCAAGGAGTGTAAGGGGAGGGGCGAATTGAATAATAAGGATTATTCAGCCAAGATGGGCAATGGATGAGTAGGCTAAGATTTTTCGTAGTTGTGTTTGGTTTAGTCCGCCTCAGCCTCCCACTAATGTGGAAGTTAGACCTAGTAAAATTAAGAGTTCTTGATTTGGGTGGGGGATTTGCATAAGTAGGGCAAATGGGGCCAGTTTTTGTCATGTTGAGAGAATAAGTCCTGTTGTAAGGGTTAGGCCTTGAAGAACTTCTGGGAGTCATGTGTGTAGGGGGGCTAGGCCAATTTTTATTGCTAGGGCAATAATAATCATTGTCGTTGGGATTGGGTGAGTTATTTGTGTGATATCTCATTGGCCAATTAGTCATGCATTTGTGATGCTGGCAAATAATAGGGTTGCTGCAGCTGTTGCTTGTGTTAAGAAGTATTTGGTGGTAGCTTCAATTGCTCGTGGGTGGTGATTTTGAGCTATTAAGGGGATAATGGCTAGTGTATTAATTTCTAGTCCTATTCATGCAAGAAGTCAGTGGGAGCTGGAGACAGTAATGGTGGTCCCCATAACTAATCCTAATAAAAGGAGGGCTATGATGTAAGGGTTCATTAGTAAAGGAAGGATTTTAACCAACATGTTTGGGGTATGGGCCCAAAAGCTTATTTTAGCTGACTTTACTAGGAAGTGGTGTAATGGAAGCACCAAGAGTTTTGATCTCTTAAGATTGGGTTCAAATCCCTTCTTTCTAAGGAGGCGGGAGGATTTTAACCTCCATTTTTTACTCTATCAAAGTAACCCTATGATTCAGGCACGGCTCCTATGTTAAAATTGAGGGGGAAGGCTTGCAAGTGCTAGGGGAAGGGAAAAGTGTCAAATTACAAGGGCCAGGGTGAGTGGTAAGAAGTTTTTTCAAATAAGATGCATGAGTTGGTCATAGCGGAATCGAGGGTAGGAGGCCCGCACTCAAAGGAAGACAATAGAGAGGAGAGCTGCTTTAATTATCAGATTAATTGTTGTAATTTCTGGGTAATAGGGAAAGTGTGAGGCCCCTAGGAATAGTGCAGCAGAAAGTGTATTTATTATAAGAATATTGGCATATTCTGCAAGAAAGAATAGGGCAAAGGGGCCTCCTGCATACTCTACATTAAAGCCTGACACCAGCTCAGATTCTCCTTCTGTGAGGTCAAATGGAGCTCGGTTTGTTTCTGCTAGGGTTGAGATGTATCATATTGCAGCTAAGGGTCAAGCTGGGAAGATTAGTCAAATGCTTTCTTGTGCAATATTAAATGTTTGAAGAGCAAAGCCTCCTGTGAAGAGGATGGTGCTTAGAAGAATAAGTCCTAGGCTGACTTCATATGAGATTGTTTGTGCAACAGCTCGTAAGGCTCCGATGAGGGCGTATTTGGAGTTGGATGCTCATCCAGCCCCTAGAATGGAGTAGACTGCAAGGCTGGAGAGGGCAAGGATGAATAGGATGCTTAAGTTTAAGTCAGTTACTGGGTGTGGAAGTGGGAGGGGGGCTCAAAGAATTAAGGCAAGTGTGAGAGCTATTATTGGGGCAAGGAGGAATAGGATGGGAGAAGATGTGGATGGGCGTACTGGTTCTTTAATAAAAAGTTTGACACCATCTGCAATTGGCTGTAGAAGTCCGTAAGGGCCAACAACATTTGGACCTTTTCGTAGTTGTATGTATCCTAGGACTTTTCGTTCTAGTAGTGTTAAGAATGCAACGGCTAATAAGACTGGTACAATATATGCAAGGGGATTAATAATATGTGTGAGGATTGTGGTAATCATAGTTAGGGAGAGGATTTGAACCTCTGTTCAAAGGGCTTAGGTCTTTTGCATTATTCCGGGCTCTGCCACCTTAACTTGCCTTTTTCTTAGGGGTGTGTTTATGCCCTTTTTTCTAGTTTAGTTGATTTCATTAGGTGGGGGTGGGGTTTACTTTGAGCATGGGCCCCCTCTTTTCGATCCTTTCGTACGAGAAAAGAGCATTACATAGATAGAAACCGACCTGGATTTCTCCGGTCTGAACTCAGATCACGTAGGACTTTAATCGTTGAACAAACGAACCCTTAATAGCGGCTGCACCATTAGGGGGTCCTGATCCAACATCGAGGTCGTAAACCCTCTTGTCGATATGGGCTCTAAAAGAGGATTGCGCTGTTATCCCTAGGGTAACTCATTCCGTTGATCGGCTTATATGCCGGGTCTTATTGGTCAGATTTTCTGTTTGTGAGAGCTGTGGCTCTGGCTTTGAGGGGGTAGTCCCCATTCCACGTGGAGGTTTTTTGTTGCTCCATGGTCGCCCCAACCAAAGACATAGGGACAGGAGGCCACTTTGTTGTTTTCATTGGTCTGGTGAACTTTTAAGTGGGCTGTCTTTTGTCTAAAGCTCCATAGGGTCTTCTCGTCTTATGTGGATATTCCCGCTTCTGCACGGGAAGATCAATTTCATTGACTGGAAAGAGGAGACAGTTTGGCCCTCGTAAAGCCGTTCATACTGGTCTCCATTTAAAAAACAAGTGATTTCGCTACCTTCGCGCGGTTGGGATACCGCGGCCGTTAAACTATTAGGTCACAGGGCAGGCAGGACCTCTTATACGTTTAAGTATGCAAGAGGCGATGTTTTTGGTAAACAGGCGGGGCCGGTGTTTGCCGAGTTCCTTCTCTTTCTGTTAGTCTTTCCTTGGGCACACCTGTGTGGGGTCAACGCTGTGGGTTTGAGAGGTTTTCTAGGTTAGTTTGGTTCTATCATTGCCCTCTTTGGTTGGGAGCGTTAATTTTCAGTGTGAGTTCGTTCTGATATAAACAGGTGCCTTGGAGGGGGTCTTGGCCCCTTATTACTCCGGTTAGCAGTATCTTTCTTATGTTTACATAAGTTGGCCTATTATTGGGTAAAGGGGTTTAAGATTTTATTGTCGGGATTTGAGGGGTGGGCATGGTACTTGAGCTTTAACGCTTTCTGTGTGGATGGCTGCTTTCAGGCCTACTAAGGTATTTGCCTTGTTAGTCTTTGGTCTTTAGCCTCCTTAATAAAGTTGTGTCTTTTTTCAAAGGGGGTGTACCCCCTTTGAATAACTCTTTGAATTTCTTAGTATCAGTGGATATTTTAATTGTAGTTGAATAAAGAAATTTAAAGGCTGAACTTCTATTCATTTTATAGGCAACCAGCTATAACTGGGCTCGTTAGGTCTATCACCTCTACTCTAAGCTCTCCCCACTCTTTTGCTACAGAGACGGGTTAGCCCTTAAAGGCAGTCTTGGAGTAGCTCGTCCAGTTTCGGGGGTTCAAACTAAAGTGCTCTTTGCTTGAAGGTTTCTAACTAATTCATGATGCAAAAGGTACAAGGTGTAGTCTTTGCTTTTTCTCTCTTTACTGGGTTATTTCATTTCTCTTTCAGCTTTCCCTTGCGGTACTTTTTCTATTGCGTCTTTGATCCTTTTCTGTCACCTATACTAAGGGGGAAAAATGATTTGTTTTGTTTTTTAAGGGTATTTGGGTTTAGTGAATGTTTGTTTGTTGGGTTTTAGGGGGCGAGCTAGCTGATGGGAGGTGTGGGTTCAGTGTGGCCCGATTTGCACGGGAATCTTCTCAGTGTAAGGGAGCTGCTGTACTACTTAAGCTACACTCTGATTTTTTCCAAGTGCACCTTCCGGTACACTTACCATGTTACGACTTATCTCCCCTCTTTTTTAGTGGTTATTTAGTTATGTTTAATGGTTTTATCGGGGAGAGTGACGGGCGGTGTGTGCGCGCTTCATGGCCAGCTTCAGGGGGACGCTCTATTTCCCTCCTTACTGCTAAATCCTCCTTTAGATGTTTGTTTCAATACATCATCCGTATTTGCTGGGACAGCAAATGTAGCCCATTTCTTCCCTTCTCGTTGGCTACACCTCGACCTGGCGTTTTGGGCATTGCCAATTATGCTTACTTTGGATCCTTCATAGGGTAAGCTGACGACGGCGGTATATAGGCGGAAAGTACAAGAGAAGGTGAGGTTTAACGGGGATCATCGGTTCTAGAACAGGCTCCTCTAGGGGGGTCTAAAGCACCGCCAAGTCCTTTGGGTTTTAAGCTGCGGCTCGTAGTTCCCTGGCAAATAAAGGTGTAAAATAAAACCTGTGTTTAGGGCTAGGCATAGTGGGGTATCTAATCCCAGTTTGTCTCCCTAGCTTTCGTGGGGTTGTAGTGTTTAAAGTCACTTTCGTGGAGGTACTTCCTGCCTTCGATAGTGTATAACAACTTTGAAGGTGTTTGGCTTTAGTTTCTATGTCATACGACCCACTTTTTACGCCGTTAGCTTGTCAACTTGGGCCCCTCGTATAACCGCGGTGGCTGGCACGAGTTTAACCGGCCCTCTTGATCTTAACTAGGTCAAGTTTTCACTTATGGCCTAATGTTTGCTACTGCTGAGTACCCTTGGGGGTGTGGCTGTGGCTAGGCGTTGTGGGCTAACTTATGGTTGTGCCTTATGCCTGCCCTACTAGTCCTTAAAGGTGTAGTGAGGGCGTCCTCACAGGGTTGCAGATACTTGCATGTATAAATTAAATCAAAGCTGACAGGAAAGTCAGGACCAAGCTTTTGTGCTTACGGGACTTTCTAGGGTCCATCTTAACATCTTCAGTGTTATGCTTTAGTTAAGCTACGCTAGC